ATTAGAAACTTATTATTATACGAGATTATACGAAAATGAATCCTTCCTAGGAGGGAACAAATATTTCTCTTTTCGATGAGAGTTTGTACACAACATGGGAGAAACCTATCTTCTATTTATAATAATTGAAGAAAAAGTTCCATCATATATAGTGAATTGATACTCCCGACTCCCACAAAATCATTTCTTTCGTTCAATAGTTACTCGTTATTAGTTAATAATCCTAGTGATTGGATCTATATGCGTATTCCGATAGGAAATGAAATAGTAAAATGATTTTTCGTCGAATGACTATTCATTTATTGTATTTTCAAATAGGGGGCAGGAAGGATCTATGGGAAAATGGTGGTTCAATTCAATGTTGTCTAACGAGGAGTTAGAACACAGGTGTGGGCTAGGTAAATCAATGGACAGTCTTGGTCGTCCTGTTGGAAATACCAGTGGAAGTGAAGATCCTATTCTAAATGATACGAATAAAAACAATCATAATCATGGTTGGCGCGAAAGTAATAGTTGCAGTAATGTTGATCATTTTTTCGGTGTCAGGGACATTTGGAGTTTCATCTCTGATGACACTTTTTTAGTTAGGGATAGTAATGGTAACAGTTATTCCGTATATTTTGATATTGAAAATCGGGTTTTTGAGATTGACAACGATAGTTCTTTTCTGAGTGAACTAGAAACTGCTTTTTCTAGTTATCTGAATAGCGGGTCTAAGAGTGACAATCGCTACTATGATCATTATATGTATGATACTACGTATAGTTGGAATAATCACATTAATAGTTGCATTGATAGTTATCTTCGTTCTGAAATCAGTATTGATAAGTACATTTCGAGTGGTAGCGACAATCACATTTACAGTTATATTTATAGTTACATTTGTAGTGGTGAAAGTGTAAGTGATAGTGACAGGGGGAGTTCTAGTATAAGAACTGGCGGTAATGGCAGTGATTTCAATATAAGAGGAAGATCTAATGATTTCGATGGAAATAAAAAATACAGACATTTATGGGTTCAATGCGAAAATTGTTATGGATTAAATTATAAGAAATTTTTTAGGTCAAAAATGAATATTTGTGAACAATGTGGATATCATTTGAAAATGGGTAGTTCAGATAGAATCGAACTTTCGGTTGATTCGGGCACTTGGGATCCTATGGACGAAGACATGGTCTCTATTGACCCCATTGAATTTCACTCGGAAGAGGAACCTTATAGAGATCGTATCAATTCGTATCAAAGAAAGACAGGTTTAACTGAGGCTGTTCAAACAGGCATAGGTCAACTAAATGGGATTCCCATAGCCATTGGGGTTATGGATTTTCAGTTCATGGGGGGTAGTATGGGATCCGTAGTAGGCGAGAAAATCACCCGGTTGATCGAATATGCTGCTAATAGATCTCTACCTGTTATTATGGTGTGTGCTTCTGGAGGAGCACGCATGCAAGAAGGAAGTTTGAGTTTGATGCAAATGGCTAAAATATCTTCCGCTTTATATGATTATCAATTCAATAAAAAGTTATTCTATGTATCAATCCTTACATCTCCTACAACCGGCGGAGTAACGGCCAGTTTTGGTATGTTGGGAGATATTATTATTGCTGAACCCAATGCCTACATTGCATTTGCGGGGAAAAGAGTAATTGAACAAACATTGAATAAGACAGTACCTGACGGTTCACAAGCAGCTGAGTATTTATTCCATAAGGGCTTATTTGATCCAATCGTACCACGTAATCCTTTAAAAGGTGTTCTGAGTGAATTATTTCAGCTACACGGTTTCTTTCCCTTGAATCAAAATTCAAGTAGAGCGCTAGGCTCAGTTATTTGTAGCGAACTTTAGTTCATCGGAATCAAAGTCAAAATAAGAAGAGTGGAGTTTTCTTTGGTAACATAAGTTCTATAGGAAGTTTCGGATAATGACTTTTTTTGATGCAGATTTTTTATCCTACCCCTATTCATGATTAGTAATCAGGAACCCCCTATCAGGAGGAAAAGAGTGAATTCTTCCTTCCGCGGAATGGACTTGGGAAAAAAAATCAAAAGAATTTCATGTTCCCTTCTTTCATATTAATATATATCGTATTAATATATATAGAATAATTCAAATCTATAAGGGAAGTGTTGCATATTTTTATATCTCCCGAGGACCTACACTTTTGACTATGAATTCCTGTTGGATCGGATTCTAACAAATCCTTAGGAAACTCGTAAGAAACTCTTTATTAGAAAATAAGGGCGGTAGAACAAGAATAATAAAGCGGATTATCATCCATCTATTTCTTGTAGAAAGGTGAATAGATACGCTTATTTAGCTCTACATTCCTTGCACTTATTATATACTTAATAATACTTATAATAGATATACTTATCATAAGATAAAATATCTTTATAACAGGTACAAATATTAAATCGAGGCACCCATTCTATGACAGATTTCAATTTACCCTCTATTTTTGTGCCTTTAGTGGGCTTAGTGTTTCCAGCAATTGCAATGGCTTCTTTATCTCTTCATGTTCAAAAAAACAAGATTGTTTAGACCTGATAGGACAAAATTTCATCAATTTATTTCAACACTTGGACTTGGATCATAATAGGGATATCCATTTAGTGGAATATGATACGACATGTGGCTCCCTCCGGGCACAAATAAAAAAGTGATTATACATGCGGATACATTATATATGGATAAATGCATGTATATGGGGGGATAGCTGTTTTAAAATGGATCAGAGCGGATATCTGAAATAGAAAGTTAACGTATCTATATTATGTAGATATACATAGTGGTGGTATTATACGAAGGGGATGTTATTATTTTATATCTAACCAATTTGATGAATTACTCCTAATAGTTCGCGTCATAATAGTGCTAGTTGATGAGAGTTACTTCGGGAGCAAAATAAAAAAAGTAAAATCAAATTCATTTGGCTTATTCTCTTCTCTCAATTCCAATAGGATGCAACTGGATCTAGTATGAACTATCGATCAGAACGTATATGGATAGAACTTATAACGGGATCTCGAAAAACAAGTAATTTCTGCTGGGCCTGTATCCTTTTTTTAGGTTCACTAGGATTCCTATTGGTTGGAACTTCCAGTTATCTTGGTAGGAATCTGATATCTTTATTCCCGTCTCAGCAAATCCTTTTTTTTCCCCAAGGAATCGTGATGTCTTTCTATGGGATCGCAGGTCTGTTCATTAGTTCCTATTTGTGGTGCACAATTTCGTGGAATGTAGGTAGCGGTTATGATCGATTCGATAGAAAAGAAGGAATAGTGTGTATTTTTCGTTGGGGATTTCCTGGAATAAATCGTCGCATCTTCCTTCGATTCCTTATGAGAGAGATTCAATCGATCAGAATGGAAGTTAAAGAGGGTCTTTATCCTCGACGTGTCCTTTATATGGAAATCAGAGGCCAGGGCGCCATTCCCTTGACCCGTACTGACGAAAATTTGACTCCACGAGAAATTGAACAAAAAGCTGCTGAATTGGCCTATTTCTTGCGCGTGCCAATTGAAGTATTTTGAAATGAAGGGAATTAATGCTTTCTCAGCATGAGGGAAGGGACCCAGGAACCCCCTTTTAAATATAACTGAAGCTTCTTCGGAACGTTCATTCGAGCAAAACATGTTAGATTCTATTTCCCCCGTTCCGTTGGTAATCCTTCTGTGGCCCATAGAATAAAGCAGGCGGACGTATACGGAACAACCATAATAAGAAGCAATTTTGATCGACCAAAACTCCTTTTTCTCCATATAGAACTCAATTCTACTAGTAACAAGTCTAATAAGTATGTATTCATCACACATATCAGAGCATTTCGGAATACATAATTTCTCTTTTTAGGGCCAATACTTTGGATTAATACATTAGATACAGATGTATCATATCTCGTTAATTATCTTTCTTTTGTCAATCGATGTTTCTTTTTTGATCCTTTCTTTAGCTCCTGGATAACCAAACGTTTAGATCTCTCATAACTATCCAATTTCTCTCTCGTTTTGTCACCTATTTCGGATTTCATCATTAATATTTTTCAGAAATATCCCCTCAATTATTCCTGGGTCGTGGGTAGCCAGTGAAAATTTCGAAAAAATAATTGAGGGGAGTTCTTTCGTCTCGAAATCAAAATAATATTCATTATTTCAAGCGGTTCTTTTGGGCATTCATCGAAAGAACAAATGAAGATAGAATTGGTTCGAATTTGACCAACTGAGATATCTGGGAAAAGTATTTGATTATTTCTTCATTCGAAACGGGCCCTTATTCTATTTCTATTTCTATATTCTTTCTAGATCCAAGGACTAAACAATTCAAAAAAAAAAAAAGGAATAGATCCATAGGTTCCATACCTTGTTATAGAACTCATGCTTCATAGAAATATCGGATCAGATAGAGTCGGCGACTGAAGCGGGTTCATTAACAATTCACAGATGAAAAGTGTCAAAAAAGAAAGCATTGACTCCCCTCCCGTATCTTGCATCTATAGTCTTTTTGCCCTGGTGGATCTCTCTCTCATTTAATAAAAGTCTGGAACCTTGGGTTACTAATTGGTGGAATACCGGACAATCCGAAACTTTTTTGAATGATATTCAAGAAAAGAACGTTCTAGAAAGATTCATAGAATTAGAACAACTATTCCTGTTGGATGAAATGATAAAAGAGTACCCGGAGACACAGATACAAAAGCTTCGTATAGGAATCCACAAAGAGACGATGCAATTGGTCAAAATGCACAACGAAGATCATATCCATATCATTTTGGATTTCTCGACAAATATAATCTGTTTTGCTATTCTAAGTGGTTATTCTATTCTGGGTAATGAAGAACTTGTCATTCTGAATTCTTGGGTTCAGGAATTCCTCTATAACTTAAGCGACACAATAAAGGCTTTTTCTATTCTTTTATTAACTGATTTATGTATCGGATTCCACTCACCCCGGGGGTGGGAACTAATGATTGGTTCGGTCTACAAAGATTTTGGATTTGCTC